ACCGAACTCCCTTTTGGTTCTCCCCGAAAACGGCCTTCCTTTTTTAAACCCATTTTTAAGAAACTCCAAAAAAAAATAGGAAAATTGAAAAAATTGAAAAAGAAGTATTTTGGAGTTCTAAAAGTTTTAAAAGAAAGAACAAAATTATTTCTAAATATCATAAAAAAACCAAAAAAATGGATTATCAAAGGAATTCTTTTTTTTAAAAAAATAAAAAAAAAATTCTCAAAAGTAAATCCAATTGTATTATTTCGACTGAGAGAAATAAATAAATTAAACGAAACTAAAAAAGAAAAAGATTCTATAAGTCATAATCAAATAATTCATGAATCCTTTCGTCGAATTCGATCTACAGATTGGACAAATTATTTACTGACCGAAAAAAAAATGAAGGATCTGAGTAATAGAACAAGCACAATTAGAAATCAAATAGAAAGAATTACAAAAGAGAAAAAAAAAGTGATTCCAGAAAAAAATGTTAGTCCTAATAAGACAAGTTATAATGCTAAAAAATTCGAACCACAAAAAAATATTTGGCAAAGATTAAAAAGAAGAAATGCTCGATTAATCCGTAAATCACATTATTTTATAAAATTTTTCATTGAAAAGATATACATCGATATGCTTTTATCTATCCTTAATATTCCCATAATTAATATACAACTTTTTCTTGAATCAACAAAAAAAAATTTTAATAAATCCATTTACAATACTAAAACAAATCAAGAAAGAATCAATAAAACAAATCAAAATACAATTCACTTTATTTCGACTATAAAAAAGTCACTTTATCATATTAGTAATAAGAATTCACAGAATTTTTTCGACTTATCCTCCTTGTCACAAGCCTCTGTATTTTACAAATTATCACAAACCCAAATTCTTAACTTGTATAAGTATAAGTTAAGATCTATTCTTCAATATCGTGGAACGCCTTTTTTTCTTAAAACTTCAATAAAAGATTATTTTGGAACACAAAGAATAATTTATTCTGAATTAAGACATAAGAAACTTCCGAATTCTGGAATACATCAATGGAAAAACTGGTTAAGAAGTCATTATCAATACGATTTATCTCAGATTAGATGGTCTAAATTAATAGCACAAAACGGGCGAAATAGAATCAATCAATGGCATCCAAATCAAAATCAAGATTTAAACAAAGAGGATTCATATGAAAAAGACCAATTAATTCATTACAAAAAAAAAAATGATTACGAAGTATATTCATTACTAAATCAAAAAGAGAATTTTCAAAAATACTATAGATATAATCTTTTATCTTATAAATTTATTAATTATGAAAATAAGAAAGACTCATATATTTATGTATCGCCATTCCAAGTAAATAAGAATCAAGAGAATTCTTATAATTACAACATATATAAAGACAAATTATATGATATACTATGGGATATCCCTATCAATAATTATCTAGAAAAAAATGATATTATGTATATGGAAAAAAATCCGGATAGAAAATATTTTGATTGGAAAATTATCAATTTTTGTCTTCGAAATAAAATCGATATTGAGGACTGGATCAAGATCAATACTAACAATAAAAAAAATACTAAGACCGGGACTGTTAATTTTAATTATCAAATAATTGATAAAATTGATAAAAAAGATCTTTTTTATCTTACAATTCATCAAGATCAAGAAATCAATTCACCCAATCAAAAAAAGATCTTTTTTGATTGGATGGGAATGAATGAAGAAATACTAAGTCGTCCCATATCGAATATGGAACTTTGGTTCTTCCCAGACTTTGTACTTCTTTATAATGCATATAAAATGAAACCGTGGTTTATACCAAGCAAATTACTTTTTTTAAATTTGAATATAAATGAAAATAAAAATATCAATAGAAAGCAAAAAGGGGTTAGACCATCAAATGAAAAAAAATCTTTTGAATTAAAGAATAAAAATCAAAAAGAATCCGCAGGCCAAAGAGATCTTAGATCAAATGCACAAAACCAAGGAAATCTTGTATCTGCTCTTTCAAATCAACAAAAAGATATTGAAGAAGATTATTCGGAATCAGACATGAAAAAACGTAAAAAGAAAAAACAATACAAGAGCAATACAGAAGCAGAACTAGATTTCTTTCTGAAAAAATATTTACTTTTTCAATTGAGATGGGATGATGCTTTGAATCAAAGAATGATCAATAATATCAAAGTATATTGTCTCCTGCTTAGACTGAAAAATTCAAGAAAAATGACTATATCCTCTATTCAGAGTAAGGAAATAAATCTGGATATAATGCTAATTCAGAAGAATTTAACTCTTACGGAATTGATGAAAAGGGGGGTATTAATTATCGAACCCCTTCGTCTATCTGTAAAAAATGATGGACAGTTTATTATGTATCAAACTATAGGTATTTCATTAGTTCATAATAGTAGGCATCAAACTAATCAAAGATACCGAGAGCAAAGATATATTGATAAGAAGGATTTTGATGAATCCATTCCAAGGCATCATCAAAAGATAA